AAATCCATCAAATAACAATTAAACTCTCTTTTTTTTCTTTCCTTTTGCATTTATTATCATCAAACAAAAAGTATCGATTGGTGGTATAAAGATATATTTGGATTAGTACAATTGTTGGTAGCATTATATTCAGGATTCCAAGACATATCGAGTTTTATTTTTGATTGTTCATAATGGAATATGTACAGAGAATATCGCAGGGTTCTTGGTAGCACATACACAAATGGAATTCATTTATTATAATGACCCAAATTCAAAATTAAAGGGAATCTAATTCCCCCCATGAGCTACGTTTCCAAATTAAATTATCTCTGTTTCTGCTTATCATTTTTGGTAACCTCAATTAGTAAATTTACTAATTTAAATTTGAAAAATCTATTTCATTCAAATTGCACACTGAACTTTATATATATATGTGTCCTAGTCCTAATATAATAATCTGAGGAAAGAGGATAAAAGAAAGATAAGGATCGTCCCACAATCACACCTTTCTTCGAGAAGGAATGAATTTAGTGAAGAAATGCATAAAGTTTCGTCCCTATTTATTATATTTTCGGAGTCTCATCGACATCAAAAACGCTACTATAATGGTAAAATATTAGATACTTTCGACTCGGATTCATTTTTATCACACCTCTTTGTCTTCAAAGAAAATTAGATCATTATAAAAAAAGAGTTTAGAACTGAACTTCTTTCTTTTTACATTTCACCTCTATTGTTTATTTTGGTTTGTGGCTAATGGAAGTGGAAGGATCGTTCGAGAAGTATCATCTCATCGGATAATGATACACGAAAGGCGTAGAATAGTTTATCGAAAAGAAAAAACGGAACAGTAAATAAAATAACTCCTGATTGGATCAAGAATTCCATTTTTCATTTGATTCGGTGTGGATAAAAGATCTTTTTATGGTATACTATTCAATTCTCGACGATGAATTTATTTGATAGATCAACTATTGTTATTTATGATATTGATTCGATTCAATACCATCGAAAGGGAGTTCATCCATTGAATTGACAGGCAAAAGATTTATCATCTCTATGGGATTAAATCCCGAGTTATTGTGAAATAAAATTAAACTAAAAAAAAACGATTAGATTATGGAAGTAAATATTCTTGCATTTATTGCTACTGCATTGTTCGTTCTCGTGCCTACTGCTTTTCTACTTATCATTTACGTAAAAACAGTCAGCCAAAATCAAAGTAAAAATGATTAATAAATTTGACCGAAACTTGACTTCTGACGAAAAGGATTCAAATTCCGCGTCTTAAATGAAATGCGCGGACTAGAACCGTCAGTATTCTATGCGATCCGATAGTATATGGTAGAAAGAAAGATTCATATATTTCTTTCTACCATACCTTTCTCGTAGTTTTCTTGTCGTGTAAAAAAAGTGCTACAGTGTATAAAATACTGTAGTAAAGTTGTACTCTAATAATAATACAAACTTAATCTACAATACTACAATAGGATGGATCTTCCTATATGTAGATATCAATTCCATATATGGAATGTATCTAATTCTATTTATTTGCTACATCTATTTGTTCCAATTGAAAGAAAACTTTGTTCTAATTCTTACTATTTCTTTGTCTTTCGTATTTTTTTCAATATGAATCTCCATATCTATCGAAAAAGTAAGATCAATGAAGGAAGTTTGATTAAAAAAATCAAGTCATTTTTTTTTAGTTTAGCATTTTAAATAGGTAAAAGAGGTAATTGATTGAGTCACTAACAGGAGTTCTGGAGTTCTATGGGAATCCAATTTCAAAAATAAGAAAACAAGCGGTAAATGGCCAATATGAAACTCTCCTAAGGCAAAATACATAGTTTTTTGTTAGACAATTTATATTGTTTCTCGGAACAAGTGTCTAGACACTTACCGGAACGGTTCCTTCTTTGAACAGTAAAACAAATAAAAATGAGATCTTCCTTATTGTCTATTTATAATTTTATGAAGAGCCTATCGTTGAAATCGAAAATTTAGAAAGAATTAGTGGGAATGATTGAAAGAGTATTATTTATATAATACATAAATTCCACTCGAATCCAATGGACTTTCAAAATAAATATATTTTTATTTAAAATCGTTAAAATAAAACTTTTCAGAATGATCTATAAAACAATTGATAGAGTTTTTTTCCTCGACTCAATTACAAAATAGTACCTCTAGAGTCCACTTCTTCCCCATACTACGAGTGAAAGAGAAAATGTAAAGACTACCATTAAAGCAGCCCAAGCGAGACTTACTATATCCATGTGAATTATGTCCCCTATTTCTATGAATATGAAGGAATTATTCTATTATTACTCACTAATAATAGTGGAATCAATGGTGCAGAGTCAAAAATATATTCTGACCCAACACTATTGATGAATCAATCAACGAAATAGATTTTTATTTATAAAAAATTCCAATTATCTATTCAATAGAATATTGACTCAATGCCTGAGCATTCAGAGACTCTCGTGAGTCCGTATCGAAATTCCGCCCCTTC